AATCAGATAATTCATGAATCATTTAGTCAAATTGGATCTACAGATTGGACAAATTATTCACTGACAGAAAAAAAAATGAAGAATCTGACTGATAGAACAAGCACAATCAGAAATCAAATAGAAAGAATTACAAAAGAGAAAAAAAAAGTAACTCCAGGAATAAATAGTAGTCCTAACAAAACAAGTTATAATGTAGACTCACAATCACCAAAAAGTATTTGGCAAATATTAAAAAGAAGAAACACTAGATTAGTCGGTAAATTACATTATTTTCTAAAATTTTTCATTGAAAAAATATACATAGATATTTTTCTAGGTATCATTAATATTCCCAGAATCAATACACAACTTTTTCTTGAATCAACAAAAAAAATTCTTGAGAAATACATTTACAATAATGAAAAAAATAAAGAAAGAGTTAATAAAACAAATCAAAATACAATTCGTTTTATTTCGACTATAAAAAAGTCACTTTATAATATTAGTAATGGTAAGAAGAATTCACATATTTTTTGTGACTTATCTTCCTTGTCACAAGCATATGTATTTTACAAATTATCACAAACCCAAGTTATTAACTTGTATAAGTTAAGATCTGTTCTTCAATATGATGGAACGTCTTTTTTTCTTAAGACTGCAATAAAGGATTCTTTTGGAATAAAAGGAATATTTGATTCTGAATTAAGGTATAAGAAACTTCGAAGTTATGGAACGAATCAATGGAAAAACTGGTTAAGAGGTCATTATCAATACGGTTTATCTCAGATTAGATGGTCTAGATTAATACCACAAAAATGGCGAAATAGGGTCAATCAACGTCGTACGGCTCAAACTAAAGATTTAAATAAATGGGATTCGTATGAAAAAGACCAAATACTTCATTACAAAAATCAAAAAGATTTTGAAGTCTATTCATTACCAAACCAAAAAGAGAATTTTCAAAAATACTATAGATATGATTTTTTATCATATAAATCTATTAATTATGAAACGAAAAAGGACTCATATATTTATGGATCACCATTACAAGTAAATAAGAACCAAGAGATTTCTTATAATTATACCAGACATAAAAACAAATTATTTGATATGCTAGGGGATATTCCTATCAATAATTATATAGGAAAGGGTGATATTATGTATATGGAAAAAAATCCAGATAGAAAATATTTTGATTGGAAAATTCTCAATTTTTTTCTAAAACAAAAAATCGATATTGAGGCCTGGATCAAGACCGATGCCAACAGTAATAAAAATATTAGGATTGGGACTCATAATTACCAAATAATTGAAAAAATTGATAAGCAAGATCTTTTTTATCTTACAATTCATCAAGATTCAGAAATTAAGCCACCCAATTACAAAAAAAGATTTTTTGATTGGATGGAAATGAATGAAGAAATACTAAATCGTCCCATATCGAATCTGGAACTTTGGTTCTTTCCAGAATTTGTGTTACTTTATAATGCATATAAAATGAAACCGTGGATTATACCAAGCAAATTACTTCTTTTAAATTTTAATAAAAATGAAAATTCTAGTGAAAATAAAAAGATCAATGGAAAGCAAAAAGGGAATTTTTTTAGCCCATCGAATGAAAAGTTTCAATTAAAGAATCGAAATCAAGAAGAAAAAGAACCCGCAGATCAAGGAGATCTTGAATCAGATGCACAAAACCAAGAAAATCTTGGATCCGTTCTCTCAAACCAAAAAAAAGATATTCAAGAAGATTATGCGGAATCGGCCATGAAAAAAGGTAAAAAGAAAAAACAATACAAGAGCAAGACGAAAGCAGAACTGGATTTCTTCCTGAAACGTTATTTGCTTTTTCAATTGAGATGGGACGATGCTTTGAATCAAAGAATGATCAATAATATCAAGGTATATTGTCTCCTGCTTAGACTGCGAAATCCCAGAAAAATTACTATATCCTCTATTCAAAGAAGAGAAATAAGTCTAGATATAATGATGATTCAGAAGAATTTAACTCCTACAGAATTGATTAAAAAAGGGGTATTTATTATCGAACCCGTTCGTCTGTCTATAAAAAATGATGGAAAATTTATTATGTATCAAACCATAGGTATTTCATTGGTTCATAAGAGTAAGCACCAAAGTAATCAAAGATACCGAGAACAAAGATATGTTGATAAGAATAATTTTGATGAATCCACTCGAAGACATCAAAGAATAACGGAAAATAGAGATAAAAATGATTATGATTTGCTTGTTCCTGAAAATATTTTCTCGTCTAGACGTCGTAGAGAATTTAGAATTCTAATTTCTTTCAATTCAAAGAATAGGAATGGTGTGGATAAAAATCCAGTATTTTGCAACGAAAATAACATAAAAAACTGGGGTCAATTTTTGGATGAAAGTAAACATCTTGATAGAGATAAAAATGAATTAATTAAATTAAAGTTCTTTCTTTGGCCTAATTATCGATTAGAAGATTTAGCTTGTATGAATCGCTATTGGTTTGATACCAATAATGGCAGCC